ACGAAGTACTCATACTGGAAATTATGATCGAGGATTACTCGATCAACCACCATCTACATCGACTTCGGAGATCCCTCTTGAAATATTTTTCAAATACAACAAGAGTTCGGTATCTTCCCCCGAATTAGTGAATTAGGCAGGATTTTTTTTTTTTTTCACATTTTTTTACATAATAACAAACAATAATTTTCATAAATTTCATCGTAAATGTGAAATACTTAACTTATAGAGACAAATAAAAGTTTTATACAAATCAAAATGTGGGGGAGATAAAAAAGATGCAAGGTCGTTTGTCTGCTTGGCTAGCCAAACATGGGTTAGTTCATAGATCTTTGGGCTTCGACTACCAAGGAATAGAGACTTTACAAATAAAGCCTGGGGATTGGCATTCCATTGCTGTCATTTTATATGTATATGGTTACAATTATTTACGTTCCCAATGTGCCTATGATGTAGCACCGGGCGGACTGTTAGCTAGTGTGTATCATCTTACGAGAATAGCTTATGGTATAGATCAACCAGAAGAGGTATGTATAAAAGTATTTGCCCCAAGGTGGAATCCTAGAATTCCGTCTGTTTTCTGGGTTTGGAAAAGTGCGGATTTTCAAGAAAGGGAATCTTATGATATGTTGGGAATCTTTTATGATAATCATCCACGTCTGAAACGTATCTTAATGCCCGAAAGTTGGATAGGATGGCCCTTACGTAAGGATTATATTGCCCCGAATTTTTATGAAATACAGGATGCTCATTAAATATAAATAATAAAATTAAATATAAATAATAAAATAAGAAACTAATTTTCACTTCTACAACTCCAGGTATTCAAATAATGTTTGTACGTTCTCTTATAGACCAAAGAGCGTAATGGAAGTCTCATTCGCATTCTATTCTAAATGGGCTAAATAAAACGAAATAAAATATAAATCAAATACAAATAAATAATACAAAATAAATAGAATAAAAAAAAAATTGTTTCTATTTTTATATATTATATATTTATTTATTTGAATAGAAACAATAAAAAATAGAAATAAAAAGGATAAATAAAAAAAAAAACAAGACAATTAAAAAAATACAATTAGTATTAGGATGACCCAAAAGAGTTTCGCATCATGAACTATGTACCACGCACAAACCTTAAATGAGTTCGACAAAGTCACATAGGAGGAAATGAAGAAATAGAATATGAAAAGAAAAGACAACGAAATGAGAGGAGGGCTTGGATTTTATTTGTACTGTATCTGAAATGAATCTTGGTTATTCCCACCTTTCAACTCCGCGAGACTATACCTTTGAGTCTTTCAACCAATTAATTTAACCTTTCTATTTTAATATGTATGAAGTATTAAATATCTAAAGTATTAACATTGTTTTTGAACGGTAAGAGGCACCGTATGAACAAATAAAAAAGAAAAGGAAGTAAAATCTAATTTTTTTTTATTTTACAGATTTTATAGACATACTCTTTACTCATCTATTCTATAATTCTAGCATCTATTCTATAATTCTGGAAAGGGTATATTCTCAGACACCTAGATAGATAAGTATCTATTATGATATAGACTAGTAATGAATATGTATGTTGACCCATATCAATTCATTTGTAAAACGGATACTCATACAAATAAATCATGTGCCAGGAACCAGATTTGAACTGGTGACACGAGGATTTTCAGTCCTCTGCTCTACCAGCTGAGCTATCCCGACCATTATCCGTGCATCGTCCTTATTTTAATAGATAACTTGAGTTTATGTCAATTAAAAAGACAAAAAAAGTCTTACAAAGCTTTATCCAGACCTTGTAATTTCTTGGATCTTCAAAAAGAAAACTTTATAAGTTTTAATACAGTACAAGAAATGATATGTATTGTTAATCATTCAAATTGGAAGTGGGGATACCTTCCTCAAAGATGTTCATTTGTACGCGTATCATATATATCACAAATATTGTAATAAGAAAAAAAAAAATTTCCACAATCAGATCCATTTGTAAAAGAGTAGAATGATTGAAAAACATAACGAATTTTAAACCGCTAACGAAATGAAAAGAGCGGATCGGATAAATAATTGGGGAATCAAACGGGCCTTTTTGGGGATAGAGGGACTCGAACCCTCACGATTTCTAAAGTCGACGGATTTTCCTCTTCCTATAAATTTCATTCTTGTCGGTATTGACGTGTGGAATGGGACTCTATCTTTATTCTCGTACGATAAATTTTATTAATAAATATTCGATTCTTTCTTCAATTTGGATCGATTCACAACAACTCTTTCGATTTTTATTTATTATTTATAGAAATATAAATAAATAAAGATTCGGGTCGTCATTAATCATTTGAGATAGGATTTCAGTACATATACGTATGTATATAGGTTTATCCTTTCTGTAGTTTTGATATAAGGATTACGTTAATGTAATAACGTAAAGAAGTCAACCCCACTTGTTAGAACAGCTTCCATTGAGTCTCTGCACCTATCCTTTTTTTATTCTCGCTTT